GATATAGAAGTGCGTTTTTTTGGAGCTGCCATTCAAAAATTAGACTAGTTTGTTTATTGCTATAGTTGGATGTGAAAGACATCTATTGTTCAAAATGAATTGTTCTTTAATTAGATTAGACATATATCTTTCTTATCTATTTGTTTTTTTCTAAATTATACTATTCTATCCTTTTTCATAAGGAATGTGTATTTGTAAAAATAACATAGTCTTTTTTTTCCTAATAATCGTTTACTTATGTAATTCTTACAAAAAAACTATCCTTTTATATTAATATTATATAATAATTTATATATTATATCTCGTTCTATTTTTTGGATTTATACATGGAATAAAATACATCAAAAAGTTTAAGAACCCAACCCTTGTCTTTATCCCGCTTACTTGGTCGTTAAAAAGAAAGATACATGATTTTTAAAAATCATGTATCTTAATTACTTTTTTAGTAAACTGTTGAATATCATAACCTTTTTTTACAAACTTTTTCCAAAGATATATGTCTTTTTCTTGAAATGGAAAATAATAAATTAGTGCCAAAACAAATTAATGATTCGGAATAAAAAAAAACCTACAAAAAAAATTCTTATTTGAATCAGATGGATTTTTTTTTATGATTCATATCAAAATAAAGTAATATTTTTAGTTTTGGTGTAATTATTTATCCCCACTATAAATTTTTGTATAATAATAATTTAAAAAATCTTAATTTCTTAATATTAAATTTAAATTCATATTAAAAAAAAAAGTTGATTTTTCACTAGTAATTTGGTCATATCATTTGACCAATTTCACTTCGTACTTTCAACTATTGGAAATATTGGACAAAAATTCAGAATAATGAACAGTGGATAATTCCATTTTTTATCTTAATTTTCATTTTTTTATTAACTGAAACCTTTCAAAAGAGATAAAATTGGCGAATAAGAAACAAAACTCATTAAGAATCCATTTTTTTTTTTGTATGGAATATACACATCAATTCTCATGGATCATACCCTTCATTCCACTTCCAGTTCCTATGTTAATAGGAGTGGGACTTCTTCTTTTTCCCGCGGCAACAAAAAATATTCGCCGTATGTGGGCTTTTCCTAGTGTTTTATTATTAAGTATAGTTATGATTTTTTCGGTGAATCTGTCTATTCATCAAATCAATAACACTTCTATCTATCAATATGTATGGTCTTGGACTATAAATAATGATCTTTCTTTAGAGTTTGGCTACTTGATCGATTCACTTACTTCTATTATGTTAATATTGATTACTACTGTTGGAATTCTGGTTCTTATTTATAGTGACAATTATATGTCTCATGATGAAGGATATTTGAGATTTTTTGCTTATATGAGTTTTTTTAATACTTCAATGTTGGGATTGGTTACTAGTTCTAATTTGATACAAATTTATATTTTTTGGGAATTGGTTGGAATGTGTTCTTATCTATTAATAGGTTTTTGGTTCACACGTCCTATTGCGGCAAATGCTTGTCAAAAAGCGTTTGTAACTAATCGGGTAGGGGATTTTTGTTTATTATTGGGAATTTTGGGTCTTTATTGGATAACAGGTAGTTTGGAATTTCGGGATTTGTTTGAAATATTCAATAACTTGATTTCTAATAATGAGGTTAATCTTTTATTAGTTACTTTGTGCGCCTTCCTGTTATTTGGCGGTTCAGTTGCTAAGTCTGCCCAATTCCCCCTTCATGTATGGTTACCGGATGCTATGGAAGGGCCTACCCCTATTTCCGCTCTTATCCACGCTGCTACTATGGTAGCGGCGGGAATTTTTCTTGTAGCCCGCCTTCTTCCTCTTTTCATAGTTATACCCTCCATAATGAATGGAATAGCTGTTATAGGGATAATAACAGTAGTATTAGGAGCTACTTTAGCTCTTGCTCAAAAGGATATTAAGAGAAGTTTGGCCTATTCTACAATGTCTCAATTGGGTTATATGATGTTAGCTCTAGGTATGGGCTCTTATCGAGCCGCTTTATTTCATTTGATTACTCATGCTTATTCAAAAGCATTGTTGTTTTTAGGATCCGGATCCATTATTCATTCAATGGAAGCTATTGTTGGATATTCTCCAGATAAAAGTCAAAATATGGTTCTTATGGGCGGTTTAACAAAACATGTGCCAATTACAAAAATTTCTTTTTTAGTGGGTACACTTTCTCTTTGTGGTATTCCACCCTTTGCTTGTTTTTGGTCCAAAGATGAAATTCTTAATGATAGTTGGTTGTATTCACCAATTTTTGCAATAATAGCTTGTTCCACAGCAGGATTAACTGCATTTTATATGTTTCGGATCTATTTACTTGTTTTTGAAGGATATTTAAACGTTAATTGTAAAAATTTCAATGGAAAAAAAAATAGCTCATTTGATTCAATATCTTTATGGGGTAAAGAAAAAGAAGCGAAAAAGGGGATGCATTTATTATCTTTATTAACAATCAATAATAATGGAAGGACTTCCTTTTTTCGGAAGAAGACTGATTCACAT